AGTTGTTTCTTTTTTTTTCTTTTCTTCCAATCCAAAGAATTTACTTTATGCATAGGTTATCGATTCAGCATTGGATAAGAATGGGGGAGATCCCCGTTTTTCGAAAAAAAAAAGGGAGGGTTCAAATCATTTTTTTTCGACATGAGTGTTCTCTATCGAAAACAATTTCCAACTATTCATTTTTAATTTTGAACCCATTTATCTATTAACATAGTAGTAGAAAGAGTACTTTGCTGCATCCGGACTTCAAACAGTTTAGCTTTAACCATATTAAATTAATGGCCCCACGTTATTGGTTGATAGAGAATCAAAGTCTATTTACCAATGAACCGCGAAATGCTATGGTTCTTAACGATTTTCTTATTAATTTATTCATTTATTAATTTATTCAGAAGTAATTCGCAGGACCATGCACCTTTTCTTTCCTAGTTAAACCGAAAAAAAAAAGAGGTCATCTGGTTCAATCCAGCGTATTCTTGAAATAAACAACTCGCACACACTCCCTTTCCAAAAAAAATCAATACACCAAGAACTACACTTAGATTTATTAGATTTGTTGCTAAAATATCGGTATTAAACCCGAAGCTCCCGGCGAACGGCCAGTGACCAAAAGAAACGAAAGAGTCGGTTATAGTTTTCATATGGATCTCCTCTTATTTTATAGATATAGACAGATTAATTAAATTATCTTTTTTATTCTATATATTTCTATTTTTCTATATACATATTTATATTGATATTTTCTATATTATTGTTCTTTTATGCATTTATCCGTATTCTATTCATTTACTTACCTTTTTTCGGTAATTAGAAATTTCGAATTTCTAATAAGAATAATATTTATTATAATTTGGTACTAGGTCTCGTGTTAATTGCGAATTTTTATTTGTCCCGCAACACTTCCTAAAAAAGGTTTTGATTGGACTAAGAAGGGGGAAGGAAGAAAGCGAGTTCGTTCGTATACTACTTCCTCATTCTCAAATCAGTCCTTCCCATACCATAATTGTCCCACTAAAAATAAATAAAGAAAAATAAATAAAGAGTTAAATCTTGATATAATTTGAAAAAGCAAGCATCAAGCACAAGTCAATAAAATAAAAAAATACGTATTTTTAGGATTAAACAAAAGGATTCGCAAATAAAAGTGCTAATGCAACAACCAATCCATAAATTGTTAAAGCTTCCATAAAAGCCAGACTAAGTAATAAAGTACCTCGTATTTTTCCCTCCGCCTCGGGCTGTCTCGCAATACCTTCTACAGCCTGACCTGCAGCAGTACCTTGACCAACCCCAGGTCCAATAGAAGCAAGCCCAACGGCCAACCCAGCAGCAATAACGGAAGCGGCAGAAATCAATGGATTCATAATAAATTCCTCGCAACAAAATAAAGAAATGGTTAATGATACAATCAACCAATAAACTATGACTTAATTATTTCAGCGATAAGATTTTCATACAGTCGAAACAACTCACAATTTCAAATTGAAGTAATAAATAATATTATTAAATCATTAGAATTACTTCGATATCTGATATTTCTTTTTTATTTTTAGTTTCTGCCCATTGCGTTTTTGTGAATTCATACAACCTTTTGTTTTTTCATTTCTTTCTTTATTCCGAGCCATTCTTTGAATTCAAACTCTTCGCTCCTTTTCGGGATTTCATTTCTTTATTCAATATTCAATTCACAATTACAGTTTTACAACCGAAAAGAAGGACTTTTATTGGAATCTCGATCTAAACTCCCAGTAATATGGCCGATTAGATATATCTTTTAACTAATACTAATATATAACTAGTTAATGCCTAATATTCCATATACATGTCTTTCGTCCATAACGTAAACCAACTATTCGTTTCGTATCTTAGATTCAATCGGATTATAAAATCATTTTTCAAAACATCTACACAGGAAAGTTGGCTTATAGCCATTATATATTTCCCTACACCTAGTTTGATCCCGCTCTGCTAAACAACCCATTTTTTTTTTTGTAATCTGTAAACTTTTCTCTTCCTTTTATTTATCATTATCTCAGATGGATAGAATCAATCTAAATAGACACTAAACGGACGAATTCCTTAGGCTGAATCATTGTAAATCATTGTATAAAAATATAAGTGATCTAAGTTGATGTAATTGATTATTTATTAATATTCAATATTTTGTTTTGGTCAATCGGTGAATTGAATAAAAAACCCGACTGAAACGGGAATGGCTCTAGAAAAGTCTAATCGCATATTGTAAACAAATCAAATCATATTGTAAACAAATCAAATAAAGAATTCTTATTCGGATTATGACTCCTAAAATTGGAATTGAATGAATAAAACAATCAAGACACTATCACTCTAAAGAGAATATTCATTGAATTGGAAGGGGGGCTAAATTGGTAAAATGAAGTTTAGGAAAAAGATCTTTTAGATCTCTTTCCTTTTTTTTTTTTACAATTCTCGAATATCGTAATCTTTTTTACTAGTCCTCGAGATCGTATAGACCCCTTTGTCTTGGTATGTTTATATTTATGTTCACCAAGGCGATTCTCTAAAAACTATTTCGAAAATTAGTCAATGATGCCCCTCCATGGATTCACCTATATAAGCCGCAGCTAAAGTTGCAAAAATAAGAGCTTGAATACCGCTTGTAAATAATCCAAGAAACATTACAGGTATAGGAACCACTAAAGGCACTAAAGAAACAAGAACAACAACTACTAATTCATCCGCTAATATATTTCCGAAAAGTCGAAAGCTAAGTGATAAGGGTTTTGTGAAATCTTCTAAAACGTTAATGGGTAAAAGGATCGGAGTTGGTTGAATGTATTTACCAAAATAACCTAATCCTTTTTTGCTAAGGCCGGCATAAAAATAGGCTACTGACGTAAGTAAAGCTAAAGCCACAGTAGTGTTTATATCATTCGTAGGTGCAGCTAACTCTCCATGAGGTAACTCTATGATTTTCCAAGGTAAAAGGGCCCCAGACCAATTAGAAACAAAAATAAATAGAAAGAGAGTTCCAATAAAAGGAACCCATGGACCATATTCCTCTCCAATCTGAGTTTTGCTCACGTCTCGAATGAATTCAAGGACATATTCGAAGAAATTCTGGCCATTAGTCGGAATGGTTTGTGGATTCCTAACAGCTACAATAGATGACCCTAATAAAATAGCAATTACAACCCAAGACGTAATAAGTACTTGAGCATGGACTTGAAACCCCCCTATTTTCCAATAGAAATGCTGGCCTACTTCCACACCGGATACATCATATAGCCCCTTTAATGTGTTGATGGAACATGATAGAACATTCATATTGCCCTCTGAATGAAAAAAAAAAGGAATTATTTTGATTCAACTATCTTTTTTTTTAACGTTGTCCATTTTTATTTTCTATTTTGAATAACAACTAATCACAGAATATCCCCAGTTCTTTTTATCTGTTTTGTTTTTGTGCGATTCAGAAATAAGAACCAATTCCATAAATTCATATAGTTCGCAAAATTATTTATTTATCTTATTATTATATTTATTTATCTTATAATTAATCAGGGATTTCGTATATAACTAGAACGACCCTCACAAATTGCAAATATTAATTTGTTAAGAATTAATCGGATTGAAGCAATAGCGTCATCATTCGCTGGAATCGAAATATCTGCCAGATCCGGGTCACTGTTTGTATCAATTAAACAAATCGTTGGAATTCCCAAAGTGAGACATTCTCGAAGAGCCGTATATTCTTCTTGCTGATCAAGAATTATTACAATATCGGGTAACCCCGTCATATATTTAATCCCCCCCAGATATGTTTTCAAGTCAGATAACTGTCTCTTCAATCGAGCCGCATCCCCCTTCGGAAGGCGGTTTAGTCTTCCTGTTTTTTGTTCCATTCTCAAGTCCCTGAACTTTTGAAGTCTCGTTTCTGTAGTGGACCAATTCGTTAAAATACCGCCGAGCCATTTTTTATTAACATAATGACACCGAGCCCTTATTGCAGCTCGCGCTACTGAATCAGCTGCTTTCTTTTTGGTACCAACAATTAAGAATTGTTTTCGGCTACTTGCTGCATCAAAAACTAAATCACAAGCTTCTGATAAAAAACGAGCAGTTCGAGTAAGATTTGTAATATGAATACCTTTACGCTTTGCAGAAATATAAGGTGCCATTCTTGGATCCCATTTTCTAGTCCCATGACCAAAATGAACTCCTGCTTCCAGCATCTCCTCCAAATTAATGTTCCAATATCTTCTTCTCATTTCTCCCCACACTTTCTCCCTCTCTTTTCTCCCCACACTTTCTCCCTCTCTTTTTTTTTTTTAAAAAAAAAGAACGGGGTACCCTGAAATAAATAATTGTTCCGACGGAACTTTCCCTTTTCCCGGAAATTGGACATTGATATACGAACGAAGCGATTAATGTCTGTCTATTACGTATTATCTTTATTTCTTTATTATTATTAACACAAATCCCATCTAACAAATCACAAGACAATCAATAGTTAAAAGGATAAATCCCCTCTTAGGAATCATTAAATCCTATAAATGATTGTTCTGCTGGATCATAGAAATTTTTGAAATGCACGAATCAAATAATTCTCGGTGGTGGAACAAGATATCTCTCCTTTCCCCCTCGAATAAATTCTTCTTTTTGATTTTCAAAGCAATACTCTTATATTGCTTTGCGCGGTGCACTAGTCTTTTGAATCCGGTACCGACGGGTATCCTACCACCTAGAACAACGTTTTCTTTCAGGCCTTTCAACCAATCAATACGACCGCGGAGAGCGGCTTTTGCTAAAACGCGAGCAGTTTCTTGAAAACTCGCCTCGGATATGAAACTTTGAGTATTCAAAGATGCTCTTGTTATTCCCAATAATATGGCTCGGTAACAGATCGCTTCCTCCAAAGCGCGTCCTGTTCGTTCCGCTCGCAATAATCCAATAAGCTCTCCGGGTAAAAAAACATTAGACATTCCATCGTCTGAAACCAAGACTTTTGATGTTATTTGACGTACAATAATTTCGATATGCCTATTATGGATCTGCACCCCCTGGGATCGATAAACCTTTTGGATCTTATTAACCAAAGAGATACGACTTTGCGCTATAGTTAACTCAGCACCAATCAAGAATCCCCAAGGAATTCCAAGAATTCTTGTTATACACCCCTTCCAACTCTCAACTCTCTTTTCTAAGTTTATCGATATTGAATCAATTGAACGCACTTCTAACACTTGTTCCACTTTTGGAAGACCCTGTGTTATATCACCAGATCTCGATTTTTCATATATAAATGTAACTAACGTATCTCCTTCATAAAGGATTTCTCCATAATGGCCGTGAACAGTTGCCCCCGGAGTGGCCAAATAAGGATTAGCCGATCTTATTACTACATAGTCAACGTAAACAATTATAACTTGGCCCGATTTTAGGTGTGGTCCGTTTTTGGCCATATATATATTTTCACAAATAAACTGCCCCGGGCTAATTATTGTCAATCTTTCTTCACAAGAATTATGATAATAATTATGACGGCGAATATACCACTTCAAATTGAATGGATTCAAAACACCCTTACTGCATGGATCGGGATTAACAATTCTCTCCTTTTCATCCATTAAATAATATTGAAATACTTGAAAAGTCTGTTTTAAATTGTTAAGTTTCAGATATTTAGTTACGGAAATCTGATTATGAGTTATGAAATGGTAAAATGAATAAAAATTCGCAAATTGAAGGGCTATTCCTAAGGGGCCCAACCAATTCCTAAGTGGAATTATAGGATTTCCTTTAATTGTTTCTTTTATTACATTGTGAGAGTTTACACCATTGAATAGATCCATTCGAAAACAATTAGATGATGACAAAATCATCAACGATTGACATTCGTTATTTCTATTCAACAACGTACTAAGAGTTCCTTGATTTTTTTTAAGTGATCTTGCCTTGGAATAAACGGAAGAAAGTGGATTAATATTAGGACGATCTAACCCATTATCAGAGACCAATCCTGACCCGGATGGATCATTCCTTTTTCTGCTGATATATGAAATAGGGGATTTCATTAAGTTGATTCTTAAAAAATCACGAATCAGACCCTTTGTATTTACTTCAACAACAGAAGCTTGGGCCCCCTCGATAAAAGAATTTTTTTTGTCTTGATCCCAATTCAAGACTAAACAAGTCCGAACTAGTTGAATACTTGTGTCAGAAATTCCCTGACGTGGTTTACCATTTCCATAAAGAATATAATTGACAACTCGAAGCTTCAGATTATCCTTTTCCTGCAATGGGGCTTGGAGGAGAAGTCTTTCTAAATTTATACCATCTGCTATTTCGAATATGACTACTGGGCGAACAAAAACAAAATACTTTTTCTTGGTAGGTGTGAAAAGTTGGACATATATCCAACTTTTCACTTCTAAGGAATCCTTAGCCTTTGTTTTTACCGTTCCTGGTGGTATCAAGATACCACTGTGTCGGGATATCTTATCTGCCTCTCCCGGAAAATGGATATCTCCAGAAAAGATTTTAAGTTCTATTTTTTTTTTTTTTTTCTCCACTCGGACCAATCCGCCTACTCGACTTCTTGTATTTAAAGTAATTTGTGTATCTCCTCCAATGATACTATTATTCCGTACCATTAGGGAAGAAGATTCGGGGAAAATATACACTTCCTCTGGAATGAAAAAAAAGCGATCTACTTTCATTTTGTATTTTGGCTTAAATTCTTTGACTCCTTGATACTCAATCAAATCTTCTTTTTTGACAATTGAATGCACCCCTATAGTCCCATATTTAGTAATTCCTGAACTCTTTCTTCGGTATTGGCGATCGTCGAAAAAAGCAAAAATACTATTTCTACGGAAAATACCATTTATGGGTATTTCAATTGAAATACTGGAGTGGGACATTAGTTCTTTCTCTCGTTCTTGAATCGATTGGAATGGGATGATGAATCTATTTCTTCGCCTCTTTGCCAATAAATCAGAATTCCCGTGGATAATAGCCGAAGATATGAGATTACAATAGCTAGTACATATGACTCGATTAAGTTCTAAATAATCAGGAATCCTACCTTCCTTTTTACCTGAAAAATCTGAACTAAAGAATTTTTGTTTAACGTGATCATTATTTACTGAAGGGCTAGAAATATATCTTTGTTCGACAGAAAGAGAATGAACGTTCATTTGATCTTGATCCTTGTGTATCGAAAAGGGAATTATACTGGATTTGGATGAACCTCCTGATAATATCCATAGATGGCTTGTTTTTGGTAATAGATGTACATTACTATATATAAATTCAGGTGCATGGGAGACGTCAGTACTCCAGTGCATTTCGCCCTCTGAGTCGGAATAAATATGTTTTCGAACCCTCTCTTTAAAACTCAAAGTATATGTTCCAGAACGGATTTCGGCAATCACTTGTTCTGATTCTACATATTGATCGTTTTGAACTAAAAGCAAACTTTTTGGTGGAATAGTCACGTTATGTATAATATCT